TGCACCCCTTTCGGTCCTAGTTATAACGAAAAAAAAAAGTGCAGCTGGTTGGATCCAGCTTATTCTTGAAATAAACAACTCGCACACACTCCCTTTCCAAAAAAGATCAATACACCAAGCACTACACTTAGATTTATTGGATTTGTTGCTAAAATATCGGTATTAAACCCGAAACTCCCGGCGAATGGCCAGTGAACCAAAGAAACGAAAGAATCGGTTACATTTTTCATATGATCTCCTCTTTTAGATAGACTAAAAAAAAGAACTGAGTTCCTTTTTTTTTTGTATCACTTCATCTTTTTTTTTTCTACTTAATATTTTGAATAGATTTTTAATATTTATTTAATTGATTTGTTTTTTTTTTCGTAATTTACCTATTTCGAAACAGAGTCAAAAATTCTATTTCGAAATCTTTTCTTTCAATTGGAGATTCCCAATAAGAAAGATACTTATTAGTATTAGGGACCTGGTCTCATGTCAATTGCAAAAAACCTCGTTTGTTGCACCACTCCTTAAAAAGAGGGTTTTCCCTAGACTAAGAAAGGGAAAGAAAAAAAGCAAATTGGTATGCTTATGCTAATTCCTCATCCTCAAATCAATCCTTCCAATTGTAGGAGAGGAGTGAAATCTTGATAGAATTCGAAAAAGCAAGAAACACGGGTCTATAAATAAGAGAAAAAACGAAGTAATTTTCCTATTTATAGGATTAAACAAAAGGATTCGCAAATAAAAGCGCTAATGCTACAACCAATCCATAAATTGTTAAAGCTTCCATAAAAGCCAGACTAAGCAATAAAGTACCTCGTATTTTTCCCTCCGCCTCGGGTTGTCTCGCGATACCTTCTACAGCTTGGCCCGCAGCAGTACCTTGACCAACTCCAGGTCCAATAGAAGCAAGCCCGACAGCCAACCCAGCAGCAATAACAGAAGCGGCAGAAATCAGTGGATTCATGATAAGTTCCTCGCACTAAAATAAACAAAAAATAAGGAAATAGTTAATGATACAATCGTCCAATGAATTATGACTTAATTCTTCCATCGCTAAGATTCATACAGCCGAAGTAACTAAGAACTCCGAATTGAATGAATAAAAATAATATTCTATCAAAACGAAAACTACTTCGATCTCTCTTTTTTAGTTCCGATCCACAGGATTTTTGTAAATCCATACGACTTTTGTTCTTCCATTTCTTTTTTCCGAACCATTTTTTGAATTCTTCATTCGTTCGTTTTCTTTATTTCATCTCTTTATTTTTATTCATTCAATTCCCAGTCCAAGACGAAATAGAAAAATTTCTATTAGAATCCCTATCGAAATTCACAATAGTAGGGCGGATTAGCTATATCTTTAGTTCATATATAACTAGCAATATCTAATATCACATATACACGTCTTTCTTCTATAACGTAAACCAACGATTCATATCTGAGATTCAAAGTAGTCGTATCTTAAAGTCAATCGTATTCTAGACTCATTTTTCGAACCATCCCCATCCCCAAGAGTTGGCTTATAGCCATTAGATTCCATATACCGAATTCTGTCCCCCTCGCCTACTCACCCCATTTTTTATTAATTTTTATTAATCTCGTTTTTTGGAAATTCTTCTATTCCTTTTATTTATCATTATCCAACATGGCTACACTCGAAATAGACGAATTCATTAGGTCGAATCATTGCATAGAAATAAATAGCATTATTTGATTGAGGTAAGCTCATGCAATTTCTTATTTATTATATTAATCTTTTCTTTTGGTCAATCGTTGAATTGAATAAAATCAATTGAAATGGGAATCATTCTATAAAGCATCTTTCTTTTCTTTTTTTTAATCACCGGCCTGTGATACTATAAGAATTTTTATTCAAATTCTGACTCTTGATATTTGATATTGGAATTGAATGAACAAAAATGAACAAAACAATATAAAGAGAATATTAATTGGCGGGGGGTATGATATAATAAGGCCAAAGAGGAATTTTAGGAAAAAGATCTTTTAGATCTCTTTCCTTTTTTTACAATTCCCCAATATCGTAATTATTTTCTATGCCTCTTGGTCGTATATCCTGTATTTGTAGAGTTCTGTTTGGATATTTCTCTTTCCTAAGTAGATTATCTTGAGTTACGCATACATTGCCTTGTTCTAAGCTAAAAAAAGACTATTTCGAAAACTAGTCAATGATGGCCCTCCATAGATTCGCCTATATAAGCCGCAGCTAAAGTTGCAAAAATAAGAGCTTGAATACCGCTTGTAAATAATCCAAGGAACATGACAGGTATAGGAACCACTAAAGGTACTAAAGAAACAAGAACAACAACTACTAATTCATCGGCTAATATATTCCCGAAAAGTCGAAAACTAAGTGATAAAGGTTTTGTGAAATCTTCTAAAATGTTAATGGGTAAAAGAATTGGAGTCGGTTGAATGTATTTACTGAAATAACCGAATCCTTTTTTGGAAAGACCCGCATAGAAGTATGCTACTGACGTGAGCAAAGCTAAAGCAACGGTAGTATTTATATCATTCGTGGGTGCGGCTAACTCCCCATGAGGTAACTGTATGATTTTCCAAGGTAAAAGAGCACCTGACCAATTAGAAACAAAAATAAATAGAAACATCGTTCCAATAAAGGGAACCCATGGACCATATTCTTCTCCAATCTGAGTTTTGCTTACGTCTCGAATGAATTCAAGGACATATTCGAAGAAATTTTGACCGGCAGTCGGAATGGTTTGTGGATTCCGAACAGCTATAAAGGCTGAACCTAATAAGATAGCAATTACGACCCAAGAAGTAATAAGTACTTGGGCATGGACTTGGAAACCGCCTATTTGCCAATAGAAATGTTGGCCTACTTCCACACCGGCGATATCGTATAACCCCTTTAGTGTGTTGATGGAACATGATATAACATTCATATTGCCCTCTGACAGAAATAGAATTTTAAAAGGAATTATTTTGATTCAACCATCTTCTTTGCGACTTGTCTACTTGAATTGTATATTTTGAATACTTGCTAATTGAATAGTTGCTAATTACATAAATATCCACCAGTTTTTGTCTCTTTTCTTTTGTACGATTCAGGAATAGTAACCAATTCTACAAATCTATGGAGTTACCAAAATAATTTATTTATCTTATTCTTATTATTAATCAAGGATTTCGTATATAGCTAGAACGCCCCTCATAAATGGCGAATACTAATTTGTTAAGAATTAATCGGATTGAAGCTATAGCGTCATCATTTGCTGGAATCGAAATATCTGCGAGATCGGGGTCACAATTTGTATCGATTAAACAAATTGTGGGAATTCCCAAAGTGATACATTCTCGAAGAGCCGTATATTCTTCTTGCTGATCAACGATGATTACAATATCGGGTACCCTCGTCATATATTTAATCCCGCCCAGATACATTTGCAGGCGTGATAATTGTCTCTTCAACATAGCGGCATCCCTTTTGGGAAGACGGCTGAGTCTCCCCGTTTTTTGTTCTGTTCTCAAATCCCTGAACTTATGAAGTCTCGTTTCTGTAGTGGACCAATTCGTTAACATACCACCAAGCCATTTTTTATTAACATAATGACACCGAGCCCTTATTGCAGCTCGCGCTACTGAATCAGCTGCTTTATTTTTAGTACCAACAATTAAGAATTGTTTTCCCCTACTGGCTGCATCAAAAACTAAATCACAAGCTTCTGATAAAAAACGAGCAGTTCGAGTCAGATTTGTAATATGAATACCCTTATGTTTTGCAGATATATAAGGTGCCATTCTAGGATTCCATTTCCTAGTACCATGACCAAAATGAATTCCTGCTTCCATCATCTCTTCCAAATGGATGTTCCAATATCTTCTTGCCATTTCTCCCCCACTTCCTCTTTTTTTAAAGAGACGAGGTGCCCCGAAATAAATAATTGTTCCGATGGAACCTTCTCTTCTACCAGAGATTGACCGTTGAGACACGATGCAGGCCATTCATTACTTTCTATTCATTATTATTCTTCTTTTTTTACCCTTAAGAAATCAAATGATCACAAATAGTTAAAAGAATCTGCTCCTAGGACTCATTAAACCCTCTAAGTAATTGTTCGGATGTATCATGGAAAGTCGTTGAAATGCAAGAGTCAAATAATTCTCTGTGGTGTAAGAAAAGATCTCGCATTTCCCCCCCGAATAAATTCTTTTTTTGTGTTTCCAAAAGAATGTTGTTATGCTGCCTTGAACAGTGCACTAATCCTTTGAATCCGGTACCAACGGGTATTATCCCCCCCAGAACAACGTTCTCTTTCAGGCCTTTCAACCAATCGATACGACCCCGTAGAGCAGCTTTTGCTAAAACTCGAGCGGTTTCTTGAAAACTTGCTTCGGATATAAAACTTTGAGTATTCAGAGATGCTCTCGTTATTCCCAATAAGATAGCTCGATAACGGATCGCTTCTTCCAAAGCGCGCCCCGTTCGTTCCGCTCGTAACAATCCAATCAGTTCGCCGGGTAAAAAAACATTAGACATTCCATCTTCTGAAACCAAGACTTTTGATGTTATTTGACGTACAATAATTTCTATATGCCTATTATGAATCTGTACCCCCTGCGATCGATAAACCTTTTGGATCTTATTAACCAAAGAGATACGACTTTGCACTATAGTTAGCTCAGCACCAATCAAGAATCCCCAAGGAATTCCAAGAATTCTTGTTATACGCGTGTTCCAACCCTCAACTCTCTTTTCTAGGTTCATCGATATTGAATCAATCGAACGCACTTCTAACACTTGTTCTACTTTTGGAAGACCCTGCGTTATATCACCAGATCTCGATTTTTCATATATAAATGTAACTAATGTATCCCCTTCGTAAAGGATTTCTCCATAATGCCCATGAACGGTTGCTCCAGGAGTAGCCAAATAGGGCTTAGCTGATCTTATTACTACAGAGTCAACTTGAACAATTAAAACTTGACCCGATTTTAGGTGGGGTCCGTTTTTGGCTATACATACATTT